GAACGGAAAAGTGATCCGGTACACCCGAACAATGAAAAAAGTTACCGTAGGGATAACAGCGTAATCCCTCCTGAGAGCCCACATTGACGGAGGGGCTTGCGACCTCGATGTTGGATCGGGAAACCCTGATGGTGCAGCCGCTATCAAAGGTTGGTCTGTTCGACCATTAAAACCCCACGTGATCTGAGTTCAGACCGGCGAGAGCCAGGTCGGTTTCTATCTACGCAATACGCCCCCCTAAGTACGAAAGGACAAGGGTGGCCAGGCTTCCACTTTAGATTAGCCTGCGCTAGAGTGGCAGAACGGTAATGCGAAGGACTTAGGATCCTCTTGAGGAGGTTCAATTCCTCCCTTTAGCTCAAAGGGGAGAGATTTGAACTCCCACCATCCACCCCCAAAGCGGATATTCTCATTTAACTACCCTCTGACACAGCACGCAACGCTCCTCGGCTCAACCCACGAACTACACATAGAACCACAAATAAACATACAAATAAGCCAAATCCCCCTACTAATAAACCAGCCCAAGAAGACTCGTAAAGCCCTGCAACACCCACTAAATCTGGTTGAATCGTCACCCCAGAAGATAAAACCCCATCCCCGCCTTCACCCCAAAATCCAACTAACCCACCTACTAAAGCTGCAAGTACACCAACTTGTCCACCCCCTACACTAGGGTAGCGGTCAGAAGCAAGGGCGGCAGAATAAGCAAAAACGACCAACATACCCCCTAGATAAATTAAAAATAATATAAGCCCTAAAAACGCCCCCCCTTGTAAAATAATCAAGCCACTAAATCCACACGTTACTATTACTAGACCTAGTGCACTAAAATAAGGAGAACTACTCATACAAACAAGAACCCCCCCACTAGCTACAAGAAAAGAAAGAACAGGAATCACGTTTTTTATGTCGAGATAGCTTAATTAGAGCAAAGCACTGAAAATGCTTAGGCAGGCGTTAAAGTCCCCTTCTTGACAGCAACTTGATCCTGATTGCCCGATTGACTATTTAGTTTCTTACATGCCAGTAAAATGCAAAAACTCCTCATCTACCAGCAGTAAGTGACCTTGGGCAATGGGTGTCAACCCGACCCAGAAACAAGATTAAGCGTCGGCAAATCTCTGTGCCAGCAGCCGCGGCTATACGAGAGACGCAAGTCAACGGTTCCCGGCGTAAAAATGGTTAAGCCATCACATCCAAGATAAAATCTTCTTTCTCGCTGTCGTACGCCCACAAGAAGCAGAATACTCTTGACAAACAAGCCAACCCAACAAAGCCAGAACAGAAACCGGGATTAGATACCCCGCTATCTCTGGCCCCCACACGCTTTACCAACTCTAATACCAGAAAACTAACCACAAAGTGAAAAACTCAAAGGAATTGGCGGTGCCTTAGACCCAACTAGAGGAGCCTGCCCCTTAAACCGATAATCCGCGTTACCCCTTACCAATCCTGGACTTCCCCGCCTGTATATCCTCGTCGCCAGTCTACCCTTTGAAGAAACCTAAGTAGGCTAAATTGTTTACACACGAACGTCAGATCGAGATGCAGCTAATGGATTGGAGGAGGTGGGCTACAGTCCTCCCCAGAGACGAACCACACCCTTGAAATAGGAGTAAGAAGTAGGATTTAGCCGTAATTAGGAAAAGTACATCCTAATGAAGCCGGCCCTAAGGTGCGTACACATCGCCCGTCACTCCCCTCACACGGCCAAAATTTAACTAAACTCTGCCTACAAAAGAGGGGATAAGTCGTAACAAAGTAGGCGTACTGGAAAGTGCGCCTGGCACCGGGCCGTAGCCAAATAGTAAGGCCTCTTGCTTACACTAAGAACACTGCCTGTGCAACTCAGGCCGACCCGCGCCATTGAAGCAGAACGGCTAATGCAGAAGGCTTAAGCCCTTCCTAAGCAGGTTCGACTCCTGCCAATTGCTATGCTCTGATATATCGTTACCATTGCTCACGCCCTCTTATTAATTGTCCCAGTTCTTTTGGCCGTAGCTTTTATTACACTTGGTGAGCGAAAGGCCCTTGGCTACATGCAAGCCCGAAAGGGTCCAACCGTAGTAGGGCCCTACGGCTTGCTGCAACCAATAGCCGACGGAGTAAAGCTGTTTGTTAAGGAACCAGCCAAGCCTACAACTGCCTCCCCTTATTTATTTTTACTTTGTCCCATCATAGCCCTTGCTATTGCATTAACCCTATGAGTTCCAACCCCTTTACCGACTCAGTTTTCTTCCATCAACCTCTCCCTTATACTAATATTAACCCTGTCTAGCCTGGCAGTTTATACTATTTTGGGTGCTGGCTGATCTTCAAACTCTAACTATGCCCTTATTGGATCAATCCGAGCCGTAGCACAGACCATCTCTTACGAAGTAAGCCTTGGCTTAATAGTTCTATGTGTCGTTATACTATCTGGAGGATTTAACTTAATTGCAGTGACAGAAGCTCAGGAATTTTCTTGATTTCTATTAACCTGTGCCCCTATTTGCTTTATATGATATGTCTCTACCCTCGCTGAGACAAACCGTGCCCCCTTTGACCTGACTGAAGGTGAGTCTGAACTTGTATCAGGCTTCAACGTGGAATTCTCTGGAGGCCCTTTCGCTTTATTTTTCCTCGCTGAATATTCAAACATCATATTTATGAATGTTCTCTCCACTATTCTTTTCCTGGGAGGAGGAACCCCCCTCTTGGACTGACCTCAAATTATACTCATCTCACTCAAGGCAACATTCCTGTCTTTTGTATTTCTTTGGATACGAGCAGCTTACCCTCGTTATCGTTATGACCAGCTGATGCACCTCGCATGGAAGACTTTCCTACCATTCACGTTGGGACTACTAATTTTACTTGCCGCTATTCCTCTATCACTAGACTTTCTTCCCCCTTATTAAAATTAGAAAGAAGAGATTTGAACTCTTCCCTAGGAGATCAAAACCCCTCGTGCTCCCTCTACACCACTTTCTATGAGTTTGTTCCTAAGTGTTAAAGGATTCTGGCCGATAACCAGACTTTTGGGGGTTAAACTCCCCCCAAACTCCGGCAGAATAAGCTAGGTAAGCTAGTGGGCTCATGACCCAAAAACGGAGGGCTAAATTCCCCCTTCTGCTAATGAGCCCCTTTTTATTTCTCCCCCTGCTAACTACTGTTATTCTCGGGACCACCATAGTACTTATTAGCTCAAACTGATTTGTTATCTGGTTAGGTCTAGAAATTAATACCTTAGCCTTCCTCCCACTCTTAATAAACAACCACCACCCACGAGCGACAGAAGCTACCACTAAGTACTTTCTTATTCAAGCCTTGGCATCAGCGCTCTTACTATTTGCAGGACTAACCCAAGCTTACTGTGTAAACTCATGATCAGTCCACGCACCAATGACCACATTATCCGCAACGATTATTTTATTTGCAGTTAGTCTAAAGATGGCCGTGGCCCCTTGTCACGGATGACTTCCAGATGTATTACAAGCCTTACCCTATTGAACCGGGTTAATTTTATCGACATGGCAAAAGATCGCCCCCTTTTATATTATAACCACCCTACCCCCCCAAATGGCTTGAACCTTCCTTACTTTAGGTATCTTGTCAGCAGTAGTTGGAGGATGAGGGGGACTAAACCAGACACAAGTGCGAAAGCTATTAGCCTTCTCATCAATAGCCCACCTCGGATGAATTATAGTTGTATTACCTTTTTCCCCTCAATTAAGTACACTCAACCTAGTTCTATATTTTATTATTACCTCAACTCTATTCCTTACACTCAACATCCTAAACACTCCTAGCCTAGCAGATTTTACTAATGCTATAAACATAGCACCTTGACTAACAACCCTCACCTTGCTAACAATCTTATCTTTGGGAGGCCTTCCCCCTCTAACAGGATTTCTGGGAAAGTGATTAATCCTTCAAGAACTCGCCAGTAACACAGCTATTCTTGTCACAGCAGGAATGATATTAGGAAGCCTTCTCAGTTTGTTTTTTTACCTACGAGTAACTTATATTATTACCCTTACTATCTCCCCCCAGCACAGCACTACAATCCTCTCATGGCGTGCCTCCCGTTTAAATCTTCCGCAAAATAACCTAAGCGTCTCTGCCCTTTTAACCTTAAGTGTGCTGGGGCTATCTTTTATTCCAACGTGAATTCCTTTATTTTTCTAAGTAGGCAGGCCTCGATCCTGCATCTCTTGGTTAACAGCCAAATGCTTTCCCCAAGCTCCTACTCAGAGGTTTATGTTAAAAGTAAACCATTGGCCTTCAAAGCCAACAACGAGAGTGCAAATCCCTCAACCTCTGTAGGTTCCGGGATTTAAACCCAGATCGACTGCCTGCAAAACAGACATTTTAATTAAACTAAACCCACAGGCCATGACACCCGAAGTGCATCTGAGAATTTGCAATTCCCCATTTTTATTAAACTACAAAGCCCTAGCAGCAGAAGGACTCGAACCCCCATAAAACGGACTTACAATCCGCCGCCTACTTTCAGCCATACTGCCTGAACCTTAGCCGATGGTTATTCTCTACCAACCACAAGGACATTGGAACTCTTTACTTTATCTTTGGTGCCTGAGCCGGAATGATAGGAACCGGACTAAGTATTTTAATCCGAGCCGAACTTGCTCAACCTGGCCCATTACTAGGAGACGATCAAGTATATAACGTCATAGTAACTGCCCACGCCTTCGTGATGATCTTTTTTATGGTAATGCCCATTCTGATTGGGGGCTTCGGAAACTGACTGATCCCCCTAATGTTAGGGGCCCCAGATATGGCCTTCCCCCGATTAAATAACATGAGCTTCTGGCTTCTTCCCCCAGCATTTTTACTTCTACTCTCATCTTCAGGAGTTGAAAGCGGAGCAGGAACTGGATGAACCGTTTACCCACCTTTATCAGGTAACCTTGCACACGCAGGAGGGTCAGTAGACCTCGCGATTTTTTCTCTCCACTTAGCGGGGATCTCTTCTATCCTTGGTGCTATTAACTTCATGACAACTGTCATTAACATGCGAGCCCCAGGAATGCGATTCGACCGACTTCCCTTATTTATTTGATCCGTTTTCATCACTGTAATCCTTCTTCTTCTATCTCTTCCTGTCCTAGCTGGAGCAATCACAATGTTATTGACAGATCGTAACCTAAACACTACATTCTTCGACCCCGCCGGAGGAGGAGATCCTATTTTATATCAACACCTTTTCTGATTCTTCGGTCACCCAGAAGTATATATCCTAATCCTCCCAGGATTTGGAATCATTTCCCACGTAATTGCCTACTACTCCGGAAAGAAGGAACCCTTTGGGTACCTCGGAATGGTCTACGCAATGTCGGCCATTGGAATTCTAGGATTTCTTGTGTGAGCCCACCATATGTTCACCGTTGGAATGGATGTAGACACTCGAGCCTACTTTACAGCCGCCACAATGGTTATTGCTGTACCCACAGGTATTAAGATCTTTAGCTGACTAGCTACTCTTCACGGCTCATCCTTACGATGAGAAACACCTCTTCTATGGGCCATGGGTTTCGTATTCCTCTTTACCATCGGAGGTCTGACAGGAATTGTCCTCTCAAACTCATCGGTGGACGTCGTTCTACACGACACCTACTACGTAGTAGCCCACTTCCACTATGTACTCTCGATGGGGGCTGTATTTGCTATCTTTGCAGGATTTATTCACTGATTTCCTTTATTCACGGGGCTAACCTTACACCCGGTATGAACAAAGTTCCATTTCTGGATTATGTTCCTGGGAGTTAACTTAACATTCTTCCCTCAACATTTCCTAGGTCTAGCAGGAATGCCACGACGGTACTCGGACTACCCAGACGCCTACACCACATGGAACGTTTTATCCTCGGTGGGGTCCATTATCTCACTTGCCTCCGTGGTAATCTTTGTACTAATTCTATGGGAAGCATTCGCCAGCCAACGTCTAACGCACCGGCCAGCCTTTATCCCAGTATCCGCCGAATGGCACCATGAGCTTCCCCCTGCCCACCACACCTACGAAGAACTCCCTCTAGTATACCAACCCCAAAAGTAAAAGGAACGAGGAGATTCGCACTCCTATCAAACTGGTTTCAAGCCAGTCGCATACTCTCTGCCACATTCCCTTTGAGGGGCTAGTTAAGTAATAACCCTGGCTTGTCAGACCAGAATCGCCGGTTAAACTCCGGCGCCACTCGCGTGGCTACCTGAGCCCAACTCGGATTCCAAGACGCAGCCTCCCCCATCATGGAAGAACTAATTTACTTCCACGACCACGCTTTAGTAATCCTCACTCTTATTACTATTATCGTTTTTTATGGTCTTATTTCTATCATTACCAACACCTTTACCAACCGATTCCTTTTAGAAAGCCACCACATCGAAACCATTTGAACAGTCATCCCTGCAATTATTTTAATTTTCCTCGCCCTCCCATCGCTCCGACTTCTTTATATTATGGATGAATTAAATGATCCTCATCTCACAATTAAGGCCATTGGTCATCAATGGTATTGAAGTTACGAATACACAGACTACCAAGACCTAGAATTTGACTCATATATGGTCCCTACACAAGATCTTAACCCAGGCCAACCCCGACTTCTAGAAGTAGATAATCGATTAGTAGCCCCTACACACAGCCCTGTACGAGTACTAACAACCTCAGCAGACGTACTACATTCATGAGCTATTCCTGCTCTAGGTTTGAAGATGGACGCTGTCCCTGGACGCCTTAACCAACTTTCCTTCCTAACTCCCCGATCTGGGGTGTTTTATGGTCAATGCTCCGAAATTTGCGGTGCCAACCATAGTTTTATGCCAATTGTTCTAGAATCTGTCCCCCTAAATGTGTTTGAAGATTGAGCTTCTTCTCTTATAGAATAAATTCTCCAATAAGCTTAGAGGAAGCAATAGACTCTTAATCTATCTTGGGTAGACTACCAACTACCATTGGGGACGTGCCTCAACTAGCCCCCAATTTCTGAGCAACTAACTTCGTAACAATCTGACTACTTTTGTTAATAGTTACAATAACAGTAACCTCCCTCCATCTTCCAACCCCTCCCTCGTCTGCTCCCGCCACAGGGCAGCTATCCTCACCCCAATGACCATGAGCCTAAGCCTATTTGACCAATTTAACCCCCCTATTGTTCTTTTACTCCCAATGATCGTACTAGCCACTGTATTCGCACCAACATGGTTATCTCTGCTGTTTTCCCCAAACTGATTGTCTACCCGATTAAACTTCCTAATGACTTCTCTGGCAAACGCCCTCCCCCCTTTAGTACTTCGTGCGGCAGGACCAGGCTCAGCCCCTTGAGCTGCCCCAGTATTTGCCCTATTCATTACCCTCCTGTCAATAAACTTGCTGGGCCTAGCCCCCCATTCGTTTACCCCCACAAGTCATCTCTCCCTCACCTTTAGCCTAGCCCTCCCTCTTTGGCTCGGAGCCACTATCCTAGGATTCCGGCGGAACTTTAACTACCGACTAAGCCACCTTGTTCCACAAGGGACTCCTCCAGCACTAATCCCTCTAATGGTGTGGATTGAAACCCTAAGTTTACTTGCCCAACCCCTTGCCCTAGCCTTACGGTTGGCCGCCAACTTAACAGCAGGACATCTTCTAATCTTTTTACTTTCAGCGACCGCTTGACTACTAACCCCAGTTATGCCAGTAGTAGGAACCCTTACTAGTGTTGTTCTTGTACTCCTATTTCTCTTAGAAATCGCCGTGGCTTGCATTCAAGCCTACGTGTTTACAGCCCTAACTTCGTTCTATTTACAACAAAACTTAACTTAGATAAATGACAGGACCTATTCGAAAGACTCACCCCTTATTTTCAGTGGCAAATAGCGCCTTAGTAGATCTACCTTCACCCAGCAACCTATCTGCATGGTGAAACTTTGGCTCACTTCTAGGCTTATGCTTAATTGTCCAAATATTAACCGGCCTATTTTTGGCTATGCATTACACAGCCGACATCTCTTTAGCTTTTTCCTCCGTGGCCCATATTTGCCGAGACGTAAACTACGGGTGACTGCTCCGCAACATCCACGCCAACGGTGCTTCAATGTTCTTTATTTGCATCTACCTTCACATTGGGCGGGGCCTATACTACGGATCCTACGTTAACCAAGAAACCTGAAACATAGGAGTTCTCCTCCTGCTCGCCACCATGGGAACAGCCTTCTTTGGTTACGTCCTACCTTGAGGACAAATGTCCTTCTGAGGGGCTACGGTTATTACTAATCTGGCTTCGGCCATTCCATATATCGGCCCTGATATTGTCCAGTGGCTATGAGGGGGATTCTCTGTAAGTAACGCAACCCTCACCCGATTCTTCGCCTTCCATTTTATTCTTCCCTTTATAATCGCTGCCTTATCGATACTCCACCTTTTATTTTTACACGAAACCGGATCAAACAACCCCACAGGCCTCAACTCAAGTGTGGACAAGGTTCCTTTCCACACATACTTCTCCTATAAGGACGTATTTGGCTTTCTGGCCATTATTTCATTGTTAACAACTCTGGCTCTGTTCTTCCCTGTAGCGCTAGGAGACCCAGAAAACTTCACCCCAGCAAATCCCCTAGTAACACCCGTTCATATCCAACCAGAATGATACTTCCTATTTGCCTACGCAATTTTACGTTCTATACCAAACAAGCTGGGCGGAGTTGTTGCCTTACTCGCCTCTATTTTAGTACTATTTGCTGTACCTATCCTCCACGTCTCAAAGCATCAAGGGTCCGCGTTCCGCCCTCTCACACAGTTTTTAATCTGGACCCTAATTGCAAACACCCTTCTTCTCACCTGAATAGGAGGGCAACCCGTAGAAGAACCTTTTATCCAAGTGGGTCAAATAGGGTCTGTGATCTACTTCGCCCTATTTTTAGTTCTTATCCCATTGGCCGGTGCCTTAGAAGACCTCATCATATTCACTCCAAGCACTCTCCCATCAGCCAACCTACAACCCTCCACAACACTTTATCCTATTAGTATAGACCGTACGGCTGACTTCCAATCAGCAAACCCCAAATAGAATGGGATAGGATAAAATGACCCAACAACACCCCTACCACCTAGTCGACCAGAGCCCTTGACCCTTAACAGGTGCCGCCGGCGCCCTATTTACCACTGTAGGTTTAGTAGTTTGATTTCATTTCCACAACTTCTCCCTAACCTTATTTGGCCTTGTAATTGTCCTTATTACTATGTTCCAATGATGGCGGGACGTTTCTCGAGAAGCTACCTTCCAAGGCCACCACACCGCCGCCGTTGGAGTAGGTCTGCGCTGAGGAATGATTTTGTTCATTACTTCCGAAGTTCTCTTCTTCTTTGCATTTTTCTGAGCCTTTTTCCATAGTAGCCTAGCCCCAACTGTAGAACTCGGAAGCCACTGGCCCCCCACAGGAATAGAACCCCTCAACCCGTTTCACGTTCCCCTATTAAATACAGCAGTACTTCTTGCATCCGGAGTCACAGTTACCTGAGCCCACCACAGCCTGCTTGCGGGTAACCGAGCAGAAGCCACCCAAGCTCTAGCCTTAACAATAACACTAGGTATGTACTTCACGGCCCTTCAGCTCTTTGAATACATTCAAGCCCCCTTCACTATAGCTGACGCTGCCTACGGTTCCACATTCTTTGTAGCTACAGGCTTCCACGGACTCCACGTAATCATAGGCTCTTCATTTCTCACCGTCTGCCTCCTACGCCAAATACGATTTCACTTTTCAAGCAACCACCACTTCGGGTTCGAAGCCGCAGCCTGATATTGGCATTTCGTAGACGTAGTTTGACTATTTTTATTTGTTTCAATCTATTGATGAGGATCTTAACATGCTCCGAAAGCTTCCTAGTAATTAAGCCACGGTCTTGTAAATCGTAGAGGGAGGTTAAAATCCTCCTCAGAGCTTGCCTCTGTAGTTGAACCACAACAGCAGCCTTTCAGACTGCCGGCCCGGGTTAAACTCCCGGTAGACGCTCCCAGCAATGAACTCCCTCCTTCTGTTTATCTTAATAGCCAGCGCATTATCTCTCGTTCTCTCCATCGTAGGCCACCGCCTTCCCACTCGAAACGCAGACCAAGAAAAGCTATCCCCCTACGAATGCGGTTTTGACCCTAAGGCAGCCGCACGGCTCCCCTTCTCATTACGATTTTTCCTAGTTGCCATCCTATTCCTCCTCTTTGACCTAGAGATTGCCCTCCTCCTCCCGCTACCCGCCGCCCTATCCGCACGAAACCCTCAACCAGGATTTCTGCTCGCCGCAGCCATCCTTGGAATCCTCACCCTAGGTTTAGTATATGAATGATTGGAGGGAGGCTTGGAATGAGCTGAATAACTTAAAAACTTTTAAAAAAACGGGAATTTCTGTCTAGACCAGCCACCCCCCTTCTTTCAAGACCAGCACAAAAAAATAACTGTAAGGGGGTCCCCTTACAGTTTTTAGAAGGTTAGCCTAAATAAAGGCATTTGATTTCGGCTCAAAAGATCCTGGTTAAACCCCAGACCTTCTTCAGGTATATTATTATATACTACACCTTCCCCCCCCCCCC